CCTGAATATTTTTATTAATTTTACACAAAAATTTTCTATCTTTATTTTTTTCCATATATATAATATCGCTTTTTCCTAGACAATTCTTGCTAGGAATATTCTTGAGTATGTTAAAAAATTTTTCTTTATTTCTGGTAGAATTTTCTTGGTTCTTATTTGTTTCTAATACTGATCTATAAATATAGGAGTTATTCTTAGTTTCAGAATGAATATATTTATATGATAAAAGATCATATCTATAGTTTTTTTGAAAATTCTCCTCTTTATTTGGTAATAAATACACTGTCGAATTTTGTTTTTTTTTTGAATCAAGTAATTGGTCTTTTTCCGAGGAATACCATTTGTTTAAATCTTTATTTTGAGACGTATGGCATTGATTGATTCTATTTCGCCATTTTTGGGGGATTAATCTAGACGATGTAATCTGAGATAAATCGTATTGATAATGACCTCTTAACCAGTTTTTCCATGGATTCATTCCAGAATTTGGAAGTTTCTTATGTCTTACTTCGGAATGAAATATTCCTTGTCTTCCAAAAAAATCCTTTATTTCAGTCTTAAGAAAAAAAGACGGTCCATTATATTGAAAAATAGATCTTAACTTATTGAAGTTAATAATTTGGGTTTGCGATAATTTTAAAAATACATATTTTTGTGACAAGTAAGATAAATCAAAAAAAATATCGGACTTCCGCTTACTATTTCTAAGATTATCAAAAGCCCTTTTTATAGTCATAGGCGAAATAAAGTCAATTTTATTTTGTTTTGTTTTATTAATCCTTTCTTGATTTGTTTCATTATTGTCAATGTATTTATCATTATCAATAATTTTTTTTGTTGATTTGATAAAAAGTTGTAGAGCGATTCTGCGCATATTAATGATACATAGAAAGATATCTATGTATATTTTTTCAATGAAAAATTGAACTATTAATTCAATATTTTTTCTTTTTAATATTTTAAAAATTTTTGGGGATGATTCTGCATTATTCTTTTTCTTTTTTTTGATTCCTGACGTTACTTTTTTTTTTTTTTTCATTATTTCTATTTCATTTCTGATTGTGTTTCTTCTATCAATCCTATGTTTCATTTCTTTTTCTGCCTGTGAATAATTTGTCCAACCTGTAGATCCAATTTGACTAAGTGATTCATGAATTATCTGATTGCTTATTATGGAACCCTTTTCTGTTTGAGTTTCACTTGATTCATATCTTTCTGTTTCACTTGATTCATATCTTTCTCTCGATATAAATTCTCTCCGTATAAATAATGGAATTTTCTTGCTGTTTAAAAGTTCTTTTATTATTCGTTTTACAAATAAAAATGCTTTTGCTTCTTTCTTTTTTATTTTTTTTAAAATTCTTCGAACTCTCAAATTTAATTTTCTGATTTCGACTTTATAGTCTATATCTTTTAAAATGGGTTCAAAAAAGGAAGGTGTTTTTCGAGGAGGACCAAAAGGATATTCCGTTTCCGTTCCCAAAACTGTTAAAAAACAAGAATCAAAATCATCTTGTTGCTTTAGCTCTCTATCAGAATCATAGAGTCCTAGCTTAGATCTGTGCCAAGGTTTCAAATAAAAAGGATATAGGATTTTTATCTGAAAACCTCCTCTTAACCAATTTTTAGGTAATTTTGTTTTGGAGAATTGAAGACCATTAAAGGTGCATTTTAGATAAATTTCTCTATTCCAATCTTGGAAATCCTCATACCATTCCGGCGATTGCCGTAATAAAATACGGACAATATTCTTAGCTATTATCAATAAGGGTAATTTAATATATCTTCTAAAAATTGATTGAACTAGTAATAGAATACTTCTTGTTTTTTGTGCATGTGGAATGTTCTCCCAGAATTCCATTGTGTCTTTCTGGGTGCTTTTTTTACTTTTGAATTGTTGATCTAAAATTCTGTATTCTGGCTTTTTCCCGAACCAACCTCTAATACTAAAAAAAAGTTTGATTAGGTCGGATATAGGAAAAGGAAAATCTTCCATTTTTTCCAAAAAAAGCGGGGAATGGGGATTTCTTTGAGACGGTCCCCAAATAACAATTTTACGCCTTTGAGTGCGCATAGATCCTTTGATTACGGATCGACGAAAATCTGGTTCTTCCAAATAACTTATAAAACCCAAATCTCTATTAAATTTTCGATAAAGATTATAATTCTTGAAATTAGAGTTCTTAAAAGTTCCTAAAGTTCGTCTCGAACGATTTAAAAAAGCTGTACGTTTAAATCTTCTTGTTCGAAGCTGGTGCGACATCCCTTGCATTAGGCCTTGTTCTTTTCGTCGTTTTTTAAAATGTTGGTGCAACTCGTTGATTAATTTGTATGACCATCGAGGGAGTTTTTTACCGATTTCATTTATTCCACTAGATTTTTTTTTACCTTTAGGGTTAGTTAGAATTGCGTTCAATGAAAAAATTAACTTATTATTTGAATCAATTTTGGCTTGGTTTTTTTCTGATTTTTCTATTTTATGTTCATATTCTGCAGAATT